GGATTTTATTCTTCAACAAAAGATTCGCAGCAAAGAGATATTTCATCTAGCAGGAAATCTCGATTTTTGAGTCCAAGAAATAGGATCAAACAAAGTGCGTGACATAGTAATGAATAGGGCTTGTATTTATTACATGTGCGTAGATAGCTATCTATTTATACGTTTCTATAGATATGTTAGATATGTTTCTTCCTTCATTTTTATTGCGGGTGGATTCGAGACCGCACATACCGCACTATAGCTAAATTGTTATTTTCTAGTCAATTTGCTATTCAAGGAAAAATGGAAGCACGGCAATTTACTGAGAATTTGCTATCGGGATCATATCATATCATATCATATAAGGGGAAGATGGGCGATTAGCTATTTGTATAAACATTTCTGCTCTGGGGTTTCCATCGACTTTTAGTTGCAAACAGAATGGAAATTGGTTTATTGAAAATAATTAATATGGGTTAGTTTAGTTAACTATCAATATATCAATTTATATATTATTAGTATTAGATTATATATATATTATTATATAATAGAATAGGGATTCTAAAATAGGGATTAGGAATCTCAAATTTTCAATTCAAATACAAGAATCATTCATCAATTTCAAGTTACATTTCATAGTTAATGGTTCCAATTTGCCCCGAATTATGACTTTGGTGACGGAAAAATCACATTAAGTTTTTTTTTCAATATCAAAAGGAAAATATTTATATTTATGTTTTGAGATACTATCCATATAAACATATAACCAAAGGAATGGACCCAATACAAAAAACGATGGGTTTATTTCGGGGCAAGAGATTAAAGAAAATGGGATTCAAAATGAAAAATCCAAGTGAAATAAAAAAGAAAGAAATTAAGTAATCCCACATCCCATCCAAAGAAAGAGAGACTATTCTCATCTATTTCAATATTCTCATCTATTTCGTAAGGTATTATTTTGGTTTGGCGACATGGCCGAGCGGTAAGGCGGGGGACTGCAAATCCTTTTTCCCCAGTTCAAATCCGGGTGTCGCCTGATCAACAAAAAGGAGAAAATCTTGTATTTGATTTGGCTGATATAACTCGATTAGTTTTTCTCCAGCAGAAGCAAACGTAGGAAAAGGCCTTTGGATACTTGCTTGATTCTAAACATCTGGAAGTTCCGTTTTCTAAACAGAAAGTGCTAGAAATGCTTGCTTTTAGGATTCTGGGTAAGATTCCCCGAAAGATTCGAGTAGTGGAATGAAAAAAATCTCATATAAGGATTTCCTGATTCCATTCCACTACGTAATGGGGTGTTTCATTACTGGTTCTTGAATTCAATTCGATAGCCTGATGGAAAATTGACTTTTTTTGATAGATAAGATGCACTACACCTCGAAAAAATGCAAAAAGAAAGAATGAATTGAATTTCTTTTCAATAAACCAAAATCAAGAATGAATAAGTGATCCTCGGGTTGATCCCGGAGATAAATATTAGACAGTAATGATTAGATGAAACGGGAAACAGAGGGATGGAGTAGATCGTTATCTACTCCTGAATCTAAATTCATTTTTAGGGCTTTTCCCGAATTTTTTACCTAATACCTAACCTAACTAAAATAGATAAAAGAAAAGAAAGAATAGCTTTTCTACATCTTATCTTAAGATTCAGCGGATTCCCCCTGATATTTCCAAACGTGTGACTGCGTATTTTTCTTTTTTTATGCTTACCCCCTTACGATTCCACTAGAAAAAGAGTATCACTTGTTGGAAGCGGATTTATTGGAGCCTTTCATCAACGGCGTTAGGTCATAATCCCTTTTTTTTTGACTATGCACCATTGATCCCACTATTATTAGTGAACACTAGTGGAATATCCTTCATAGAGACAGGAGACATAATTTACATGGATATAGTAAGTCTTGCTTGGGCTGCTTTAATGGTCGTCTTTACTTTTTCTCTGTCCCTCGTAGTATGGGGGCGAAGTGGACTCTAAAGGCACTACTAATTATTGATTGACGTGAAGAATCAAGCTGTATGGATTGTTTTATAGACACACTTTTTGATTTTAAAAAGCCCTTCTTTTTTTTTGATGTATATATATTTGATGTATACATCAAATATAAAGATATAAAGTGTATAATATACAACTTCTTCCATTACAATAAGCATAATTGGGAGTATGCTAGCTAGTATGGTAGAAAGATGCTTTCTACCATACTATCGGATCTCATATAATAGTATTCCGCTAATTCGCATTCCACTTACGACGCAAAATTCCAATTAATCCTTTTTGATTTCTTCGATAGGTGCCTCAAAAAAACAATCAAGTTTCATTCAACTTAATCACTTTGACTCACGGTTTTTACATATATTATAAGTAAAAAGGCAGTAGGAACTAGAATGAAGAGTGCAGTAGCAATAAATGCGAGAATATTGACTTCCATAATCTCAGTGTTTTTTATTTTTATTAGGCAATAATTCGGGATTTAATCCCATAGAGATGAGCAAATTTTCACCCCGAAAATTCAATGGGCTGAATTCAACCTCGATGATATTGAATCAGATCAATATCATGAATAAAATATCTGAGCTATCAAATCAATTCATCGTTTAAAATGGAATAGTATACCACAGGAAGATCTTTTTTTTAGCCATACCAAATTCAAAATTGGATTCATGATCCAATTCACATGATTCAATTCAATCGACTTCCTTTCTCTTTTGGATTCTTTTTTCTTTTTTTCTTATTTATTATTTGATTTCTCCTTCTTTTTTGTTTTTCTATAAATTAGACCCCATTCCTTGTAGATTCATCAGATTCATCTGATGAAGTAGTATTTGAATACTCTTTACGTTTCATTTCCGTTGGTTACAAACAAACCAACTCAAACAAACAATAGAAGCTAAATAAAAAAGAAGAAGTAGTTAACTACTTTTTTTAATGATCTAATTTGCGTGGAAAACAAATCAAACAAGTATCCTAAAAAAGTCCTAGTATTATTATACTACTACTAAGATATAAAAAAGATTGAATATTCTAGCAACGTTCACTATGTATAGTCTGTCTTCGACAGCACTTCTCTTAAAAAAAAAAATGCATTCTCTCTAAAAAGAGTTTGGATCCTTTTTTTCATGTTATTGGCTTTTATTTGATTGATTTTATTCCGTCGGGACTGACGGGGCTCGAACCCGCAGCTTCCGCCTTGACAGGGCGGTGCTCTAACCAATTGAACTACAATCCCCATGAAATCAAGCTATCGAGTATACATATATATATTTATACTTGCATTGAAACTAAACGATTTCAATTTTGATTCGAATCTCGGTTTTATAAGGATCACCGAGGCACGAGGGATATACTGATATATCGATACTTTATCGAGAGCGACACATAACATATTACATAACATATTATATTATTAGTTCAGTACTGTCCAAATGGAATGAAAACCCATCTTTATCGTTAAAAAAAAGTTTTTTCTTTATTCGGTTTTTATTATAGGTTATTATTATATATAAGATATAAGACTATTTTGAAACTCGTAAATTGAGATTAGAGTTCTTAGCAAAATAGGAATTTTTGCTAACAAAAAAATGGAACAGAGCAATTCAAGCGGTAAGGATATATCCGAAATTTTTTTATTCGTTAATATCCGTCATTTTTGAAGAACAAAGAAAAAGTCTATATCATTTCATGGCGGATCAGGGAATTCTTGGGCCGAGCTGGATTTGAACCAGCGTAGACATATTGCCAACGAATTTACAGTCCGTCCCCATTAACCGCTCGGGCATCGACCCAGGAAGAAGCCATTCTAGGCTTCTAACTAAGCCTAGATCAACTTCTTTTCGTAGTACCCTACCCCCAGGGGAAGTCGAATCCCCGCCGCCTCCTTGAAAGAGAGATGTCCTGAACCACTAGACGATGGGGGCATACTTGCCCAACCGCCATCATATTATACGATACGATGATTATCATATGATAAGTTTTTTTATATTGTCAATATAACGGAAGAGTCTGATTAGACTCGAAAGGTCTTTCCCTCTTTCATATAATTTCATAAAATTTTTTGATTCATGATTTTTTTCCTAAAAAATTCATTCTAATCGACATCTAGAAATAGGAAATTCTTGATTCGATACTATAGAGAATAGAGTTTTTTTTTAATTCAAATAGAGTGTCTATATCTATATTTATTCTTCATTAATTCACAAAAAAAGAAAAAAATCAAGATAAATCTAAATAAATAGAAGTAATATGAAGTCAGGATCCTTCTTTCAATAAAAGTGAATTTTTTTTTTTATTTAAGAATAAGCAAGGCAATTAACAAACAATATGAAATTGGGAAGGCGTGGATCAAGACAAGAAGTTCTCAAAATTTTTTCTTAAAGAATTTGTTTGATTCGGCGGACAAGTTGCACCCTTTTATCATATGATTCGATCAAATATCTTTCATATTTGTTCATTTTGAAGATCATATCAATCAAATTAATTATTGATTTATTAGAAATATATAGTTAATAGAATAGAAATAGAGAAGTCAATTTCAGTCTTGAAACAATTCATTCCAGTTTTCTTTCTCAACCCGTATGTTCAACCTATACCCTAGAATAATATCTAAATAAATCCAATTTTTCGTTCTTGGAATCAACCATATCCATTCTGAGTCTATTGCTGAGTCTAATGCATATATATTTATTACATAATAATCGATTTTTTAGATCTAATTTATATATTATTTTAGATATATGACATGGAATCTTTATTTAGTATGTAATATTAATGAAATGGAATATATAATCTATATATATAAATTATACAAGATATCTCTATAGAATAGATATATCTTGTATGCATATTATGATTCATGAATTGAGCCAAAGGAGCCCCTTTAACTCAGCGGTAGAGTAACGCCATGGTAAGGCGTAAGTCATCGGTTCAAATCCGATAAGGGGCTTTTTTCTTTCATCAAAAAACACCAGTATTTTTTAGACTCTATTTAAATAATATATTCGAACGTAAAAATAGAGATATTTAT